TCCATTACGATATATAAAAAATGATAAATTAGAAAATGCCTTACGCAATGAAATGTCACAATTTTTTTTTTTTACATGTACAAGTGATGGGAAACAAACAATATCCTTTACATACCCGCCCAGTTTATCGACTTTTTCGGAAATGCTAGAACGAAGAATTTCTTTGTACATAATAGAAAAACTATATGACGAAGATCTTTATAATTCTTGGATTTCTACTAATGAAAAAAAAAAGTGCAATTTGAACAATGAGTTGAGAAGCCGAATCCAAATTCTAGAAAAAAATGAGGGATCCCCTAGTCTGGATATGCTTGAAAAAAGAACCATATTATGCGATGATGAAAAAAGAACAAAATGCTTGCCAAAAGCATATGATCCTTTTTTCAACGGACCATATAGACGAACGAGAAAAAAATTAGATTCACGTGCAATCATGAATACTTATACAGATACAGAAGATTTAGTAGAATTTTTTTTTATAAATAAGATTCATGATCTAATTCTTAATGATCCCGTAGAACTCCACCGTCAATCATTTTTGAATTCTACAGAAGAAAAAGGAATTGATTCAGAAAGTCAAGCAAAATATTTGCAATTTGTATTTGATGTAATTACAACACATACAAAAGATAAAAAAACAATGAAAAATCAATCTATTGGAATTAGAATAGAAGAAGTCAGTAAAAAGGTTTCTCGATGGTCATACAAATTAACCGAGAATTTGGAAGAAGAGGAAGAAGAAAATAACGAAGAATTGGAGGAAGAAGATCATGAGATTCATTCAAGAAGAGCCAAACGTGTGGTAATTTATAACGATAATGATCAGAATACCAATTCTATTTCTAGTATTCAGAATACTAGTAACAATGATAAAAATGATGATCAAACGGAAGAGGAAGAGGTGGCTTTGATACGTTACTCACAACAATCGGATTTTCGTCGCAATCTAATCAAAGGATCCATGCGCGCTCAAAGACGTAAAACAGTTATTTGGAACCTCTTTCAAGTAAATGTACATTCCCCGCTTTTTTTGGATCGTCTAGGCAAAACATCTTTTTTTTCGTCTTTTGATATCAACGAAATGAAGAATCTCATTTTTAAAAATTGGATGGGCAGAGAACAAGAATCAGAATTAAAAATTTCCTATTTTGAAAAGAAAGATACAAAAGAAAAAAAGGAGAAAGAGGAAAAAAAATATAAAAATGAACAGATAGAAATATCAGAAGCTTGGGATACCTTTATATTTACTCAAGTAATAAGAGGTTTGATGTTAGTAACCCAATCTTTTCTTAGAAAATACATTATATTACCTTCATTAATAATAGCCAAAAATCTTTTCCGTATGTTATTCTTTCAATCTACCGAGTGGGACGAGGATTTTCAGGAATGGGATAGAGAAATGCATATTAAATGCACCTATAATGGTGTTCAATTATCAGAAACAGAATTTCCCCAAGATTGGTTAATAGACGGTATTCAGATAAAGATTCTATATCCTTTCTGTCTAAAACCTTGGAGAAAATCTAAGGCACGATCTAATCATAGAGATCTAATGAAAAAAAAAGAGAAAAAAACAAATTTTTGTTTTTTAACAGTCTGGGGAATGGAAGCGGAACTTCCCTTTGGTTCTCCTCGAAAACGACCTTTTTTTTTTGAACCTATTTATAAAGAACTCCAAAAAATAAAAAAAAAGGTGAAAAATAAATTTTTACAAGTTCTAAAATTTTTCAATAAAAAAATAAAATCCTTTCTAAAAGTTAGAAAAGAAAAAACAAAAGGGGTCATCAAAATAGTTCGAGTTATCAAGCTAATAATGAAAAAACTGGAGAAAGCAAATACAATTTTCTTATTTGAATTGAGGAAAGAAAAAGTATATGAACCGAACAAAAACAAAAAAGATTTAAAAAGAAATAATAAGATTCTTCGCGAATCGTCCGTTCTAATTCGAACGATGAATTGGTTCAATTATTCACTAATAGAAAGAAGAATGAAAGATCTTTCTGATAAGACAATCAAAATAAGGAATCAAATTGAACGAACTGCAAAAGACAAGAAAAAAAAAGAAAGAGTTCTAATTTATGATAATAAAAGATCGGGATCGCAGAAACATATTTGGAAAATATTAAAAAGGAAAAATATCCGATTAATGCGTAAATCACACTACTTTATCAAATCATTCATTGAAAAAATATACATAGATATTTTGCTATGTACCATTACCATTTCTAAGATCAATGCACAAATTTTCTTTGAATCAACAAAAAAGATCTTTAATAAATCCATTTACAACAAGAAAATAAATCAAGAACAAGAAGGAATTGATGAAAAAAATAAAAATACAATGAATTTTGTTTTGACTCTAAAAAAATTGTTTTCAAATACTGATAATACTGAGAATAGTAATCAAAATTACAATAAGTATTGGAATTTATCTTCTCTGTCCCAAGCATATGTATTTTACAAAATATCACAAAACCAATTACTTAATAAGTATCAATTGGGGCCTGTGCTTCAATATCAAGGGAACTCCCCTTTTTTTAAGGATAATTTCAAAGACTATTGTATGATACACGGAATCTTTAATTCCAAATCAAGACATAAAAAAATTCATACATATGTAATGAACGAATGGAAAAATTGGTTAAAAGGTCATTATCAATACGATTTATCTCAAAAAAAAAGTTCTCGATTAGTACCTAAAGAATGGCGAAATAGAATAAATCAACGTCGTATGATTCAAAACAAGGAATCAATCCAATTGGATTTAGATAAAAAATACCAATTAATTGATTCCATGAAAAAAAATGACTATGCAGCGAATTCATTTATGAGTCAAAAAGACAAATGGAAAAAACATTACAGATATGATCTTTTATCATATAAATACATAAGCCTTCCTAATTTATACATTTCTGGATCAACATTAGAAATAAACGGGGACCAAGAAATTCCATATCATTATCATTTCAATACATCGAAACCTGAATCATTTTATGTATTGGTAAGTATACCTAGTAATTATTATATAGAAAAAGGATATCTTATTGATAGGAATACAAATTTGGATAGAAAATATTTTGATTGTAGAATTCTCCATCTTTGTTTTATAAATAATATTGAGATCTGGGCCAATGCACATATTGGCATCAAGATTCAGAAAAATACTAAGACTGAAATTAATAATTTCAAAAAAATGAAAAAAAAAGATCTTTTTTATCCTACAATTCATCAAGAGATCAAACCATGCAATCTCTTTTTTGATTGCATGGGAATGAATAAAGAAAGGTTATATGATACCGCATCAAATCATGATACTATATCCAATCTAGAAACTTGGTTCTTCCCAGAATTTGTGCTACTTTTTGATGTATATAAGATTCAACCTTGGATCATCCCAATCAAATCACTCTTTTTTCATTTTTATAGAAATGAAAAAAGTAAAAACATTAACGTAAATCCAAAGAAATCATCTAAGAAAAAAAAAGATCTTGAATTAGTAAATTCCAAGCAGGAAGAAAATGAACAACAGGTCCAAGGAAATCTTGTATCGAATCTACTAAAACAAAAAAATAAAAAAGCTGTTGAAGAAGATTACGCAAGATTCGAAATGAAAAAGGGTATAAAAAAAAAACAAGATAAGAGCAAGAATGAAATGGAACTAGATTTCTTTTTGAAAAAATATTTACTTTTTCAACTAAGATGGGCTAATCCCTTGAATAAAAAAATAATGAAAAATATCAGGATATATTGTCTCCTACTTAGACTGATAAATCCAAATGAAATTGCTATATCTTCGATTCAAAGAGGTGAAATAAATATAGATCAAATGCTAATTCAAAAGGACCTAGTTCTTGCAGAATTGATAAGAAAGGGAATATTTATTATTGAACCAATTTGTCTATCTATACGAAGGGACGAAAAATATATTATATATCAAACTATGGATATTTCATTGGTCGATAATAAGAGGTACCAAACAAAGGAAAAATACACAAAAAAAAGATATATTGAGAAAGGGGGGTTTGAAAAATCCATTGCAGGACGCAGCAACATATTTTTGAGTGGAGACAAAAATCATTATGATTTACTTGTTCCTGAAAATATTCTATCTCCCAGACGTCGTAGAGAATTTCGAATTCGAATTTGTTTCAATTCCCGGAATTTGAATGTTGTGGATAGAAATCCAATATTTTGCAATGAAAACAAAATAAGAAACTGTGGGCAATTTTTGAATAAGGACAAACATAGTAATAATTTCATGAAATTCAAATTGTTTCTTTGGCCCAATTATCGATTAGAAGATGTAGCTTGTATGAATCGCTATTGGTTTGATACCAATAACAGCAGTCGTTTCAGTATGGCAAGAATACATATGTATTCACAATTCAGAATGAATTCAATTCCAATGAAAAATGAAAAAATTTATAGTAGATTTCCTACATATCGTGTAACATATTTGATAGATGAAAGCCGAAATATATACACTGTGTAACATTCTAATACATGATGCTGATTTCATAGTGTATATATTTTCACTAGGAAGAGCGGAATCCTTTTAAGTAAAAATAAATTGTTCTCTTTCGTGAATACATATATGTTTTGTATATTTGATCCAAATATACAAAACATAAACCACATAAATAAAAAACAAAGTAGTATATGAATGAAATCCAATTTTGATGTATACTAGATGAAAATAACTGGCATAATAAATATTATTATTTTTCCTGATCGGTAAAATTCACAGAAAAGAAAGATATAAATCTTAATTTATGGTCAAAAATTCATTCATCTCAGTTATTACACAAGAAGAAAAAGAAGAAAATAGTGGGTCTGTTGAATTTCAAGTATTCCATTTCACCAGTAAGATACGGAGACTTACTTCACATTTAGAATTGCACAAAAGAGATTTTTTATCGCAAAGGGGTCTACGAAGAATTCTGGGAAAACGTCAACGATTATTGACTTATTTGTCAAAGAAAAACAAAGTGCGTTATAAGAAATTAATGGATCAGTTCAATATTCGGGAACCAAAAACTCGTTAATTAAATTTTAATTTCTTATTTGATTTTCTTATTATTATCCTTGTTCTTTTTTATTTTTTCATTATTTTTTTATTAGTTCAGTTATTCTTTTTTTTTATTTTTCATTTTAAAAAATTCATGAAATAATGAATTAAGGAAAAAAATATGACTGTACCAGCTACAAGAAAAAATTTCATAATAGTCAATATGGGTCCTCACCACCCATCAATGCATGGTGTTCTTCGGCTGATCGTTACTCTGGATGGTGAAGATGTTATTGACTGTGAACCTATATTGGGCTATTTACACAGAGGGATGGAAAAAATAGCGGAGAACCGAACAATTATACAATATTTGCCTTATGTAACACGTTGGGATTATTTAGCTACTATGTTTACAGAAGCAATAACAGTAAATGCACCAGAACGATTGGAAAGTGTTCAAGTGCCTAAAAGGGCCAGTTATATCAGAGTTATTATGCTGGAGCTGAGCCGTATAGCCTCCCATTTGTTATGGCTTGGCCCTTTTATGGCCGATATCGGTGCACAGACTCCCTTTTTCTATATTTTAAGAGAGAGGGAATTAATATATGATCTATTCGAAGCCGCCACAGGTATGCGGATGATGCATAATTATTTCCGCATTGGAGGAGTAGCTGCGGATTTACCTTATGGCTGGATAGATAAATGTTTTGATTTCTGTGATTATTTTTTAACAGAAGTTGTTGAGTATCAAAAACTCATTACGCGAAATCCCATTTTTTTGGAACGAGTTGAAGGAGTGGGCATTATTGGTGGGGAGGAGACAATAAATTGGGGTTTATCAGGACCAATGTTACGAGCTTCTGGAATACAATGGGATCTTCGTAAAGTTGATCGTTATGAGTGTTACAATAAATTTGATTGGGAAGTCAAATGGCAAAAAGAAGGCGATACATTAGCTCGTTATTTAGTAAGAATCGGTGAAATGCAAGAATCCATAAAAATCATTCAACAGGCTCTAGAAGGAATTCCTGGAGGACCTTATGAGAATTTAGAAAACCGGCGTTTTCATAGGACAAAGAATTCCGAATGGAATAATTTTGAATATAGATTTATTACTAAAAAACTTTCACCCAATTTTGAATTGTTAAAACAAGAACTTTATGTAAGGGTAGAGGCCCCAAAAGGAGAATTAGGAATTTATTTAATAGGGGATAGTAGCGTTTTCCCCTGGAGATGGAAAATTCGTCCACCCGGTTTCATCAATTTGCAAATTCTTCCCCAGCTAGTTAAAAGAATGAAATTGGCTGATATCATGACGATACTAGGTAGTATAGATATCATTATGGGAGAAGTTGATCGTTGAAATGATAATTGATACGACAGAAGTACAAACTATTAATTCTTTTTATAGATTAGAATCCTTAAAAGAAGTCTATGGACTCATATGGATTTTTATCCCCATTTTAACCCTTGTCTTAGGAATCACAATGGGGGTATTAGTCATTGTGTGGTTAGAAAGAAAAATATCTGCAGCAATACAACAACGTATTGGACCTGAATATGCCGGCCCATTAGGAATTCTTCAAGCTTTAGCGGATGGGACCAAACTACTTTTGAAGGAGGATCTTCTTCCATCTAGAGGTAATATTCGTTTATTTAGGGTCGGACCTTCTATAGGGTTTATATCAATTCTACTAAGTTATTTAGTAATTCCTTTTGGATATCACCTTGTTTTAGCTGATCTCAGTATAGGTGTTTTTTTATGGATTGCCTTTTCAAGTATTGTCCCCATTGGTCTTCTTATGTCAGGATATGGATCAAATAATAAGTATTCCTTTTCAGGCGGTCTACGAGCTGTAGCTCAATCGATTAGTTATGAAATACCATTAACTCTATGTGTGTTAGCAATATCTCTACGTGCGATTCGTTGGAACATGAACTTTTTTTTATCTCTTTTCTAGAAAAGAGAAAAGAAATGAATTTAAATTTCAATACAATATAAACATAATTCAATATGTAAATATGAATATGAAATAAAGAAACTTTATACTTACTTTATAAAGTATAAAGTAAGTGAAGATAAAGAAATTGAATGTATTGAATAAATATCTTCATCTTTTTTATGAAACATTTTAGTTCGATGAGTTAAACCAGATAGTTATATGAGTGAAACAAAACTGCTCCTCAATTTGCAGTAAAACAAGAAAAATCTCATTCCCTAGGTACAAGAAGAAATTTGAAGTAAACATAAGTTGTTTACCCCAAGATTGAGATTATTTTATTAGTCGTCATATCTTGAAGCGGATGCAAAAGGTCAACTGTATTTATTACTATACTGGGGATCAATCAAAAAGAAGTGGGCAGTTAGGAACACCAAAGTACGCAAAGGATGAGTAATGGAAATAATGTAAGGTATCAAAAAAAAGGATTTTTGCATAAAACTTTGCATAAAACGAATCATAATAAGGGCTTGAAGTTGGTAGAAACGATCAAGCAGTACTTCCCCACGATTCCGATCTAGAGTATGCTACTATTCGCTTATTAAATAAATGACTATCAAGAACGAATTAATCCTTTATTTTCTTTCCTTTTTTTTAGTTTTCAAAAAGAAGAACAGGAACAAGACAAATAGAATGCAATACGATAATAGAATAAAAAAGAATAAAACGGGAATAATAAGAAAATATTTATTTCTTCATACATATGCATATGGGAATTCTTATCATGATTCATTAACTAATGCCAATTCTTTATATTTATGAATATAACGAGTATTTGATTGAAGGATTAAGTTATTGCTGAACAAAGATAAATTTTGATTATTTTAATTCTCATATCATTATAAGGGATGAGATCAATTCGGAAGTGCTTTTTTTTATTATAGCAGACAGAATTTTATTGGTCGAATTGAGGACTCTCCAACCTCCAATTTATCTTTACATTGTATTTACCTAAGGTCCAAGGAGAGCAATAATACTGAACCAGCCTTACCTTACATTTCTTTGTGGCCATAGAGGAGCCGTATGAGGTGAAAATCTCATGTACGGTTTTGGAATAGCGATGGGAGCAGTGATGTTATCATCGACTATAATTATCTAACAGTTCAAGTACAGTTGATATAATTGAGGCACAGTCCAAATATGGTTTTGGGGGATGGAATCTGTGGCGTCAGCCCATAGGGTTTCTAGTTTTTCTAATGTCTTCTCTAGCAGAATGTGAAAGATTACCCTTTGATTTACCAGAAGCAGAAGAGGAATTAGTAGCAGGTTATCAAACCGAATATTCAGGTATAAAATACGGGTTCTTTTATCTTGCTTCTTACCTAAATCTATTAGTTTCTTCATTATTTGTAACAGTTCTTTACTTAGGTGGGTGGAATTTTTCTATTCCGTACATATCTCTTACTGAACTTTTTGGAATAAATAAAATGTTTAGAGTCTTTGTAATAGCAATTAGTATCTTTATTACATTAGCTAAAGCTTATTTGTTTCTGTTCATTCCTATCACAACAAGATGGACTTTACCTAGGATGAGAATGGATCAATTATTAAATCTTGGATGGAAATTTCTTTTACCTATTTCTCTAGGTAATCTATTATTGACAACCTCTTTTCAACTCGTTTCACTATAAACTATTCACTAGAAACTATAAATAAAAATAAGAAATTAAGAGAAAACAATAATGAATATTCTATATTCATAACTTATCTCAACCAAGAGAAAGAAACATAAATTTTATTCACGGATATCTATAATATGTTACCTATGGTTACTGGGTTCATGAATTATGGCAAACAAACAATACGAGCCGCAAGGTACATTGGACAAAGTTTCATAATTACCTTATCCCATACAAATCGTTTACCTGTAACTATTCAATATCCTTATGAAAAATCAATCACATCAGAGCGTTTTCGTGGTCGAATCCACTTTGAATTTGATAAATGTATTGCTTGTGAAGTATGCGTTCGCGTATGTCCAATAGACCTTCCCATTGTTGATTGGAAATTTGAAAAAGATATTAAGAAAAAACAATTGCTTCATTATAGTATTGATTTTGGTGTCTGTATATTTTGCGGTAACTGTGTCGAGTATTGTCCAACAAACTGTTTATCGATGACTGAAGAATATGAACTTTCCACTTATGATCGTCACGAATTGAATTATAATCAAATTTCTTTAGGTCGGTTACCCATTTCAATAATTGGAGATTACACAATTCAAACAGTTATGGATTCAACAAATAAAATGAAAAAATAAAAACCCGTTCAAGAACGATTACCAATTACTCAGATTTGGTTTGGAATAAAGTAGGATTAGCCAAATAACTTTATTTTATCTATCTAATGATATTCCTTTTTTTTCATTCAATTAGGAAGGTATCATATAAAAAAAGAGTTCCTTTCCTGGACCCTTAGTAAGGTCATGAAATATTTCGACTTATTTATTTATCTTTTATTTCATAATGGATTTACCTGGACCAATACATGATATTATTGTAGTATTTCTGGGATCAGTTCTTATATTAGGAGGTCTGGGAGTAGTATTACTTACCAATCCTATTGATTCTGCCTTTTCATTGGGATTGGTTCTTGTTTGTATATCCTTATTATATATTTCATTGAATTCCTATTTTGTAGCTGCCGCACAGTTCCTTATTTATGTGGGAGCCATAAATGTATTAATCATATTTGCTGTGATGTTCATGAACGGTTCAGAATATTCCAATGATTCCTATTTATGGACCATTGGAGATAGGATCACTTCACTGGTTTGTACAAGTATTTTTTTTTCATTAATGACTACTATCCCAGATACGTCATGGTCCGGAATTCTTCGGACTACAAGATCAAATCAGATTATAGAACAGGACTTAATGAGTAACGTTCAACAAATTGGGATTCATTTATCCACAGATTTTTATCTTCCTTTTGAACTCATTTCTATAATTCTTTTAGTTTCTTTGATAGGTGCAATTACTATGGCTCGTCAATAATCTAATATAATAAGAAATAAGAACTTCCTTTTTTATAATTAAAGAATGAAAATGGATTTAATCTATTTTATTTCAATCTACTGTGAATATCTTATTTTGTTCTGTAATTCTTCTATTCTACTAGTCAACTGAATCGGTTTAATTTTTGTTCATATTGAAATGAATCGAGATAGATGAGGAATTTATCAATGATGTTAGAACATGTACTTTTTCTAAGTGTTTATTTATTTTCTATCGGTATCTACGGACTGATCACAAGCCGAAGCATGGTTAGAGCACTTATGTGTCTTGAGCTTATACTGAATTCGGTGAATATAAATCTCGTCACATTTTCCGATATATTTGATAGTCGGCAATTAAAAGGAGAAATTTTCTCAATCTTTGTTATAGCCATTGCGGCTGCTGAAGCAGCTATTGGGCTAGCTATTGTTTCGTCGATCCATCGTAACAGAAAATCAACTCGTATCAATCAATCAAATTTGCTGAATAATTAGTCATAATTATTCTATTTTCACATAGAAATCAAAACATAAGACTTTTAGAATATTCTAAATAGAATCTAATAGAATTAGAATTCAAGAGAATAGAATATTCTCTTATTTTCTTATTTATTTTCTTTCTTCTCTTTTTTCATATATATTTATGATTTAGAGTTAATAACCTATTCTATCACTAACCTAATAACAAACGTATTCATCTGATATATAATATATCATCATATCCTTAATTCTATTTCTATATATCTATATACTAGAATCTTTCTATATTTATATGTATATATGTATATGAATATATATATATTAGTATAGTACATTATATTAAAATGAATTCTAAATTAGAATTAGTTAGAATTAGACTATTTTAGATTCTTTCTATTTGATTTATAGAATTCAAATTCATATTTTCTATATGAATAGGATTACTTAGAATTCCTAGAATTCTACTAAATTCTCAATTGATATTTTCAATTCTAGAAAATTTAATTAAATTAAGACAAAAATAGAGAAATTCTATAAATGAAATAAAAATTAAGATCTTCTATATTCATAGAAATATAAAAATATAGTAAAATAACCATGAATTGAATTCGTAAACTCACATTTCATGGTTATTGAAATGGAAATCAAAGTATCTTGGCCCTTTCTCATAAACAGATTAGAAAATCTATTGATTCTTAAAATTTTGATAAATCATCGATTCGTCTGGTGTCTACAATAGAAAATATATGATTTATTTCATTTTATGATTTTATTTTACCAGATCGAAAATCTTTTGTGTTCAAAACTAGAATTTATAGATCCAATGTCACATTCAGTAAAGATTTATGATACATGTATAGGATGTACCCAATGTGTTCGAGCTTGCCCCACGGATGTATTGGAAATGATACCTTGGGACGGATGTAAAGCTAAGCAAATTGCTTCTGCGCCAAGAACCGAGGATTGTGTAGGTTGTAAGAGATGTGAATCCGCTTGTCCAACAGATTTTTTGAGTGTCCGTGTTTATTTATGGCATGAAACAACTCGCAGCATGGGTCTTTCTTATTGATATGTGACAAAAAACTCCACTTGAATCGTTTGATTCCTCTTTACCGACAAAAGCCCGTACTCGAGAAAAGAAAATATATTATCCTTCTCCCGAGCACGGGCTTTTCTGGTCTAATTTTATCTTGTCTTTATCACGAGTTATTTTCCTTGGTTAACAATACTTCTTGTTTTGCCCATATTCGCAGGTTCTTCAATTGTCTTTTTCCCTCATAGGGGAAATAAGGTGTATAGGTGGTATACTCTATGTATATGTATCCTAGAGCTCCTTCTAATGACCTATGTATTTTGTTATCATTTCCAATTGGACGATCCATTAACCCAATTGAAGGAGGATTTTCAATGGATCAATCTTTTTGATTTTCACTGGAGACTGGGAACCGATGGACTTTCCATAGGACCCATTTTACTGACAGGATTTATCACTACTTTAGCTACTTTAGCAGCTTGGCCAGTTACTCGAAATCCGCGATTTTTCTATTTCTTGATGTTAGCAATGTATAGTGGCCAAATAGGATCATTTTCTTCTCGAGACCTTTTACTTTTTTTCATCATGTGGGAATTAGAATTAATTCCTGTTTACTTACTTTTATCCATGTGGGGAGGAAAAAAACGCCTGTACTCGGCTACAAAGTTTATTTTGTGCACTGCCGGAGGTTCCATTTTTCTCTTAATAGGAGTTCTAGGTATGGGTTTATATGGTTCCAATGAACCAACATTAGATTTAGAAAAATTAGCTAATCAATCATATCCTGCAGCATTGGAAATAATACTCTATTTTGGTTTTCTTATTGCTTATGCTGTCAAATCGCCGATGATACCCCTACATACATGGTTACCAGATACCCACGGGGAAGCACATTACAGTACATGTATGCTTTTAGCTGGAATCTTATTAAAGATGGGAGCATATGGATTGATTCGGATCAATATGGAATTATTAGCTCACGCTCATTCTATATTATCTCCCTGGTTGGTGATAGTAGGAATAATACAAATCATTTATGCAGCTTCAACCTCTCTCGGTCAACGCAATTTAAAAAAACGTATTGCCTATTCTTCCGTATCTCACATGGGTTTCATAATTATAGGAATTGGTTCTATAACTGGCATGGGACTTAATGGAGCCATTTTACAAATACTCTCTCATGGATTGATTGGTGCTGCACTTTTTTTCTTAGCAGGAACAAGTTGTGATAGAATACGTTTTGTTTATCTCGAAGAGATGGGGGGGATATCTATCCCAATGCCAAAAATATTTACCATGTTTAGTAGTTTCTCGATGGCTTCTCTTGCATTGCCAGGAATGAGTGGTTTTGTTGCAGAATTCTTAGTCTTTTTTGGAATAATTACCAGCCCAAAATATCTTTTCATGCCAAAAATGTTAATTACTTTTGTAATGGCAATTGGAATGATATTAACTCCTATTTTTTTATTATCTATGTTACGTCAGATTTTCTATGGATACAAGCTATTCAATATTCCAAACTCGAATTTTTTTGATTCTGGACCACGAGAACTATTTGTTTCGATCTGTATCTTTCTACCTGTAATAGGAATTGGTATTTATCCTGATTTCGTTCTCCCGTTATCGGTTGACAAGGTACAAGTTCTATTATCTAATTATTTTTATAGATACTAATTCTTTTTTTAGATTCAATAATAAAGGAAAATGAAATAATTTTCATTAATTGGAAAGAAAGTCTTATAATTCTTTGACTTTCATATTTTAACGATTTTTCGTTGTACAATGAAAAAAAAGGAAGGGTTAATTAGAATTGTAATGAGATACATCTAAAGTTTTTGAGAACCATTTGAATAATTCCTCTATTTAAACGGTTCTCAAAAACTCGCACAAATGTTCATTGTGTATCAGACGATTTTTTTATGTATTCTTCGTGTAGTTTATTTTATTCAATTAGATATTCATTGGAATGAACCATAACTATGGAACCCGATTCCTAATAGATTGATCCCAAAATAGCATATCCAAATTAGGATAAATCCTATAGAAGCTACAAATGCCGAATTCGTGCCTTGGTCTTGCAATTTTGGATTTGTTCTAGTATGTAAATAAATTGCAAATATGGTCCAAGTAATAAATGCCCAAGTTTCCTTAGGGTCCCAATTCCAATAAGAACCCCATGCTTCATTAGCCCATACTGCTCCAGAAAGAATACCTATGGTTAAAAAGGTAAACCCTAAACTAATGACACGATAACTCCAATAATCCAAACGCTGAATTAATTGATATTTGTAAAAATTTGGAAATGAGAGGAAAGAAGTCTTTTTTAATACACTTCCTTTTTCGTTCAAATATTCCATATCACCAAAGAAAAACGACTTCCTTAAACTGAAAAAATTCTTGTTTTTCAAAAAAGAATCGATTCTTTTTTGAAATGTAATCACTATAAGAGCAACTGATAATAATGATCCACATAAAAGAGCTGCATAGCTCAATAGCATCATACTGACATGCATCATTAACCACTGAGATTGTAGAGCAGGTACTAATATTGCGGGTTGATGCATTTCAGTTGAAAGACCTGACGTGGCGAAACCTTGGGTAAAAATGGCACTTGGTGCAGTTATTGCGCTTAAATCATTTTTATGATTCCCAAGATACGGAATCATATGAATAATGGATAAACTCCATGAAAGGAAGATTAATGATTCGTATAAATTACTTAAGGGAAAATGTCCCGAAGAAATCCAACGAATAACTAAAAACCCTGTTATAGAGAAAAAAGTAGCTATCATCCCTTTTTCTGACGAATTACGTAATCCTTCGATTTCGTAGACTAATAAGTTCATCAAACGAATCATAATCACAATTGATATGATCGAAAAGGAAATATGAGTTAATATATGTTCTAAGGTCACAAATATCATAAAGAAGAGTCCCTTTTAAATAATTGAAATCGGGGAGGGGATTAAATAGAATATAAAATAAAATATTTTAAATATTTTATATTCTATTAGATCTATTGTGTCTATATTATTAATATTTATAGAATATTTATGCCGCCACTCGGACTCGAACCGAGATGCTCTAGCACTGCTTCCTAAGAGCAGCGTGTCTACCAATTTCACCATGGCGGCTTACCCTAAATAATAATAGGAAATTCATGTTGAATTGTCGATATTCAATAGAGTTTAGGAAACAATGAAGAAAGATGCATTTCCATTCATATGGAAATGTTCAATATCAATAATATTGAATTAGCATCTTCGTAAGTTCAGTTTTCATAATCAACTTTTACGTACTAGAAACCTAGCTCTTGTTTATCCAAAACAGTAAGAACTCAATAGTTTCGTTCTCGGTCGGGGTATAAAATTCATAATTTTTTTTCTAACGATTTCGAGACCCAACACCTTAGTCTAAAGTATAATGAAATATTCAGATTCTTTATTGTCTATCGTAATTGTGCTTTTCTATTTTGAAAAGCACAATTCATAGGAAAGAAAAAAACATCTCACGAATTCAATATCAATCAATATCAATCTCAATAAATAGAATAAAATAAATAAAATAGAATATAATAGAAATATAGAAAGACTATAAAAAATATAAAAAAATGATAAAAAAAAAAAAAGAAAATACACAATACTGAGTACTTTGAATCCAGTAGACAGAAAGATTCTTATTTTTCATATTACTTAGCTCTAACTAATATGGAGAAGTGAAATACAAATAAAATACACAATACATTAGTAAAATTGAATCATTTGTCTTCCAATTTAAAAATTGGAAATTTGGAAGTTCTTTGAAACTTGTCAATTAAGATTTTTCCAAGACTTTTTTTTGTCGTACAAAAAAACTTTTTGACTGTCCGGTGGAAACAGATTTAGCTAAAGAAAAAGCTTTTACTGCCTCTAAAGATCCTTTTTTTTTCCAAAGATTTCTACGAATATGCTTTTTTGACATAGAAGTACGTTTTTTTGGAACTGCCATTCAAAAGGTAGGTGACTCATTTTTATCGTTGTATGTGAAAGACATATATTGTTTAGAATAAATTACTCTTTATTAGTCATTACCTATACTTAATACTTAATTCCATAAATTTACCTCAAGAATATCCTAACATACAAATAGAAGAAAAAAGAAGAAAAGAAAAATAAAATCAATAATAAAAGAAAAAGATTCTATTTTAATAGACAAATAGATTTTTCTTTTCTATCTTCATTCTGATATTTGCATAATGTAATAATTACATACGTATTGTATATTTATTTTTTTTTTAAGGAATATATACAAAAAGAATATACAAAAAAAAGTAATGTAATTCAAATATTATTGAATATAGATTCATATAGAATCTAAGATATAATATAAGAGTCATATATACAATATTACAAATATGAATATTTCATATTAAGAATAGTAATAGAAAATATTTATCTAATTTATCTAAATAGTAAAATAAAATAGTAAAGTAATAAAGTAAATAGTATATAAATATATACTATAATAATATATCATGAAGAAAATATAATATGAATAAAAATATATTTAAAAAGTATACAAAGTATATATAAATATATAGAAATATATAATATAGAATAATATAGAATAGAAATTACATAATTTTACATTTTACATAATTAGAATATAATGTAAAGGGAAAATCCAATTATTAAAAATCTCATATGATGTCATATTCTTTCAAAAATATCTTTCTTTTCTAGAGTTTGAAGTTAGAAGTTAATTAATAACTAAGTAAGAAACTTGACTAATTATTTGATCATATTCTTTGATAAAAGTCATAATTCAAATATTTGTATTTTTGTATTTGATCTTTTTCATATTTTTTTCTTATTGTTTTGTTCTTTTCGAGAGAGATCATAATTGGTGAATCGGAAACAATTCTAAGAAAAAAGAACAATTTGTTTTCTTATGGAATATACATATAAATATGCATGGATAATACCCCTTTTTCCGCTCCCAGTTACTATGTCAATAGGATTTGGACTTCTACTTATTCCGACAGCAACAAAAGATCTTCGTCGTATGTGGGCTTTCCTAAGTGTTTTACTACTAAGTATAGCTATGTGGTTTTCGGCCAATCTGTCTATTCAGCAAATAAATGGAAGTTTGACCTATCAATATCTATGGTCTTGGACCATCAATAATGATTTTTTATTAGAGTTCGGACACTTGATCGATCCACTTACTTCTATTATGTCAATACTAATTACTACTGTTGGAATCATGGTTTTTATTTATAGTGACAATTATATGTCTCACGACCAAGGATATTTGAGATTTTTTGCTCATATGAGTTTTTCCAATGCTTCAATGTTGGGATTAGTTACTAGTTCCAATTTGATACAAATTTATATTTTTTGGGAACTAGTGGGAATGTGTTCCTATTTATTGATAGGCTTTTGGTTCACACGACCCATTGCAGCAAGTGCTTGTCAAAAAGCTTTTGTAACTAATCGTATAGGAGATTTTGGTTTATTATTAGGAACCTTAGGATTTTATTGGATAACTGGTAGTTTCGAATTTCGCGATTTGTTCCAAATAGTGAATACCTTGATCCATAATAATGGGGTCAATTCTTTATTTGCTACTTTATGTGCCTTTTTATTATTTGTCGGTGCAGTTGCTAAATCCGCACAATTTCCCCTTCACGTATGGTTACCTGACGCCATGGAAGGTCCCACTCCTATTTCGGCTCTTATACACGCCGCTACTATGGTAGCAGCAGGAATTTTTCTTGTAGCTCGGCTTCTTCCTCTTTTCATAGTTATACCTTACATAATGAATCTCATTTGTTTAGTAGGTATAATAACAGTACTTTTAGGAGCTACTTTAGCTCTTGCCCAAAGAGACATTAAAAGAAGTTTAGCTTATTCTACAATGTCTCAATTGGGTTATATTATGTTAGCTCTAGGTATAGGTTCTTATCGAGCTGCTTTATTCCATTTGATCACCCATGCCTATTC